CTTCTGCGAAATACAATTAGGCAAGGCAAATAAAATGAATTTCATGTTCCCTTCTTACGAATCGAATATAAAAGGTATAAATGAATTCGAATTCAAATATTTATAATTCGAATAGAAAAATGAAAATTTAGAGCCTTGCATATTTATTTCCCGAGAATCCCCCTTTTTTAAGAATTCCTGTTCTTGGATCAGATTCTAACGAATTTTTCAAGAATTTGTAAAAAACTCTGTATTTAATTAAAATTATAAAAATAAAATAAAAATTATAAGACACGAACAAAACAATAAAAGAAGAGTAAGAATAATACAGAATTATTATACATATATTTCATGTAGAAAGACGAATAAGTCCATTTATTTAGTTCGACATTCCTTGTCTTTATTATAATTATATATACTTACTTAGATATACTTAGTATAATTATAGACGAATTATAATGATTCTAAAATATCTTTAATTTATTAAGTTAAAGATATTATAGAATAGAAAACAGGTCCAATACAAAGAATAAATCGAGGTACCCATTTTATGACAACTTTGAACAATTTACCTTCTATTTTTGTGCCTTTAGTGGGCCTAGTATTTCCGGCAATTGCAATGGCTTCTTTATCTCTTCATGTTCAAAAAAACAAGATTGTTTAGATTCCACCGAGCCACATCCGTTTTTTCCGCGACTTAGACCTGGATCATAATATGGATATCGATTTAGTAGAATATGGTATAACATGCGGTTACCTTCAAACAAAAATAAAAGAATTTTTTGCATGTGTAAACACGATATATAGGAAAATGAATTATAGCTTTTTGAAAATAGATAGTTGAGACAGGGTCTAAAATAAATGTAAAGTCACTTTATCTATATGTAGATATCTATAGGGGATGTATGAAAGGGGCGTTATTTTTTTAAGATCTAAGCAATTCGATAAATTACTCCTAAAGTTTCGCATTAGAACAGTGCTAGTTGATGAGAGTTACCTCGGAAACAAAAAAAAGTAAAGTCAAATTCAATTGGTGGATTATTCTCCCAATTCCAATAAAATGCAACTGGATCTAGTATGAGTTGGCGATCAGAACGTATATGGATAGAACTTATAGCGGGGTCTCGAAAAACAAGTAATTTCTGCTGGGCCTTTATTATTTTTTTAGGTTCATTAGGGTTCTTATTGGTTGGAACTGCCAGTTATCTTGGCAGGAATTTGATATCTTTATTTTCGTCTCAGCAAATAATTTTTTTTCCACAAGGAATCGTGATGTCTTTCTATGGGATCGCAGGTCTCTTTATTAGCTCTTATTTGTGGTGCATAATTTCATGGAATATAGGTAGTGGTTATGATCGATTCGATAGAAAAGAAGGAATAGTGTGTATTTTTCGTTGGGGATTTCCCGGAAAAAATCGTCGCATCTTCCTCCGATTCCTTATGAAAGACGTTCAGTCCATCAGGATAGAAGTTAAAGAGGGTTTTTATGCTCGTCGTGTCCTTTATATGGAAATAAGAGGCCAGGGGGTCATTCCCTTGACTCGTACTGATGAGAATTTGACTCCGCGAGCAATTGAGCAAAAAGCTTCTGAATTGGCCTATTTCTTGCGCGTACCAATTGAAGTTTTTTGAAATGAACTGAAAAAAAGAAATGCTTTCTTAGCAGCAGGTTAAAAAAGAAAGAATCCCTCTTTTTCTTTCTATAGCAGAATTTATCTTCAGAGCGCTGATTTGAACCACAGACATGTACAGAACAATTAGAAAACGAAAATTTTTTCATTCGAATTTGAAGTGTACTCTATTTTTATTCTATTTATGTATTCTTTCTAAATTCAAGAACTAATCACTGAATTACAAATAAAAAGAGGCGAATAAATTATAGAATTTTAGAAATTAATAGGCTCGACACCTTTTAATAGATTATTTAATAGATTATATAGAACTTATGCTTGATAGAAATATTAGACTCTATAGAGGAAAAAATAAGGTGGGTTCATTAAAAATTCACAGACCAAAAAATGGTAAAAAAGAAAGCATTAATTCCCCTTTTATATTTTGCATCTATAGTATTTTTACCCTGGTGGATCTCTCTCTCATTTAATAAAAGTCTGGAATCTTGGGTTAGTAGTTGGTGGAATACTAACCAATCCGAAACTTTTTTGAATTATATTCAAGAAAAAAGGATTCTAGAAAACTTCATAGAATTAGAAGAACTATTCTTATTGGACGAAATGATAAAGGAATACCCAGAAACGCATCTACAAAGGCTTCGTATCAGAATCCACAAAGAAACGATCCAATTGATCAAGATGCACAACGAAGATCGTATCCATACGATCTTGCACTTCTCAACAAATCTAATCTGTTTCCTTATTCTAAGTGGTTTTTCTATTTTAGGTAATGAAGAACTTTTTATTCTTAATGCGTGGGTTCAAGAATTCCTATATAACTTAAGTGATACAATAAAAGCTTTTTCGATTCTTTTATTAACTGATTTATGTATAGGATTCCATTCACCCCA